CAAACAGAAATACCCAAATACTGGTTCTAACGGATATGTGTAATAGAAAGTTTGCAACTTCTTAACTTAACCCTATGATTCCAATCTTCTCTGAAGATACAAAAAATAGAGATCCGAAAGCTCTTCTTTGTGGTTATAATGCCAAAATCTCAAGTCGGCTCACTCGTCTTTATTTTGATCGTTACTGGCCTCTTGAATATTCTTTAACTTTTTTTTCTTTTCTTTGATTTGTTTTATTTTGTGTGTAATGTGGCTTTACTGCTGTCTTCTTTATTATTGATAGGAATTCTCTTGTTAAGACCCTATAAAATCGATTAAAAAAAAACCTCAGATTCATACTAAAACCACGATGATTCAATAAAACCTTTAATCTAAGTCCAAAAATTCCCTGAGTAAGAACTATTTGATCATCACTTATTCAATGAATAGATATAATAAAAAATCCAAATAAACGTTTGTCCTTTGATAAAAAAAAGGATAAGCGGCAGTTTGAAAGAATCAAAATCTTTCGATTTATTATAACTTCTAACTCCTTGAAAAAAAAATCTTAAGTCCGGTTGCGGGGTCTAAATATTAAGTATGAATCATAGTTCTAATACTTTAGAATCCATTTTATATATTCCGTGCTCCAGATACTAGAATAAATATCCGACGGGGTAAAACCATCTCTATCAAGATGACAGACTCACTCTCTGTACTATCAATAGGATCAATTATAACAAGTCACACACTCATATTCCGGAAATACAGAAGAAAAGAAATTCCACGATCGAACTAAACTACCAAACCAAAATAGAATGGGCTAAAAATCTAAGACCCAAGTGCTTCACTTTGTATTGAAAAATTAGTTAGTCGGTTCTTGTGAATCTAATTCATAGAAATTCCGTCCAGTAAAATGGAAGAATTATAAATCTCCAAAATAATAGATAGAAATATCGCAAATAGGGCCATTGCAACACCCATCAAAGGAGTAGTTCCCCAACCAGGAGCTACTTTACCATATTCCGAATTCAAAGGTTTCAATAAATTCCCTACAATAGTTCGTCTTGGACCAGATCTAGAACTACCCTCAACAGTTTGTGTAGCCATAAATCCTATTTTTTATTCATTGAGATCTGTTGACTTTGTATACCATTCCGCTGTAAATAAATGATCTTATCCTAGATCCATTTTGGTCTTGAAATTATATAATAATGGAAACAGCAACCCTAGTTGCCATCTCTATATCTGGTTTACTTGTAAGTTTTACTGGGTACGCCTTATATACTGCTTTTGGGCAACCCTCTCAACAACTAAGAGATCCATTCGAAGAACATGGGGACTAGTTGAAGTAATGAGCCTGCCAATATTGGTAGGCTCATTACTTCAATTGAGATAATGAAAAATCATTTCATCTTTTTAGTTGGAACTTTAGGTGGGTCTCTAAAAAAGATAGCGAAAAAAATAATTCCTAAAGTAGAAACTAAGAGGAATGTATAAACCAATGCTTCCATGGATTTGATCGTGGTTTACAATTATAGCTTTCATACCTGTTTATTTGGGATCGTCTCTCGGATAAAGAAAAAGAAAGAACAAGAGTAAAAGAAAAGGTAGCAATTCAAATCAAGATTTATCCGGTTGCCTATGGCAAATTCCAATCACAAAAAGAAAATAAAGTCCAAAAGGAACAAAACAATGTTGTATCAGACTACTTGTCTTCTTGTAGTTGGATCTCCAAGTTTTTGGAATGCTCCAAATTCTACTTGAGCATCCAAATCTGGGTCGATACCAGCAAAAACATCTCTGAACAAGGTTCTAGCACCATGCCAAATGTGTCCAAAAAAGAAGAGCAGAGCAAACGAAGCATGTCCAAAAGTAAACCAACCTCTTGGACTGCTACGAAAAACACCATCCGATTTCAAAGTAGCACGATCTAATTCAAAAATTTCACCCAATTGAGCACGTCTAGCATATTTTTTCACAGTAGCAGGATCACTATAACTGACTCCATTGAGTTCGCCACCATAGAACTCAACAGTTACACCTACTTGTTCGACACTATATTTCGATTCTGCCCTTCGAAAAGGAACATCGGCTCTAACAATTCCGTCTCCGTCTACCAAAACAACCGGAAATGTTTCAAAAAAAGTAGGCATACGACGTACAAAAAGTTCACGCCCCTCTTTATCTCTAAAGATAGGGTGTCCTAACCAACCAACAGCTATTCCATCCCCATTGTCCATTGAGCCCGCTCTAAACAATCCGCCTTTTGCCGGATTATTGCCAATGTAATCATAAAAGGCTAATTTTTCGGGAATTTTAGACCAAGCTTCTGATAAACTTTGATTTTCGGCTAGCCCAGCACCAACTCTTCGATATATTTCTTGCTGGAAGTATCCCTGATCCCATTGATAACGAGTGGGACCAAATAATTCAATCGGCGTAGTTGCTGAACCATACCACATAGTTCCAGCAACAACAAAAGCTGCAAAAAAGACAGCAGCGATACTACTGGAAAGGACGGTTTCAATATTTCCCATACGCAATCCTTTGTACAGACGTTGGGGTGGACGGACACTAAGATGGAAAAGGCCCGCTAATATGCCCAATGTCCCTGCTGCAATATGATGAGAGGCTATTCCCCCTGGAACAAAAGGATCAAAACCTTCCACACCCCATGCGGGATTTACGGATTGTACCCTTCCGGTTAGTCCATAAGGATCGGACACCCATATTCCAGGACCATACAATCCTGTTACATGAAATGCGCCAAAACCAAAACAAGCCACCCCTGAAAGAAATAAATGAATTCCAAAAATTTTAGGCAAATCCAAAGAAGGTTTTCCTGTACGTTCATCACAAAAGATTTCTAGATCCCAATATACCCAATGCCAGATAGCCGCCAAAAAGCACAAGCCGGAAAACACAATATGTGCCCCGGCCACACCTTCGTAACTCCAAATACCTGGATTCGTTATAGTCCCTCCTGTGATACTCCAACCACCCCATGAATTGGTTATTCCTAAACGAGTCATGAAGGGTATAACAAACATACCTTGTCTCCACATTGGGTCAAGAACAGGGTCAGAGGGATCAAAAACGGCTAATTCATATAGAGCCATCGAACCGGCCCAACCAGCAACCAGAGCTGTATGCATTATATGGACAGAAAGTAAACGGCCGGGATCATTTAATACGACGGTATGAACACGATACCAAGGCAAACCCATGAAAATACCTCTTATATCAACAAAAAATGGACACTATGTAACTTTATTGCACTGTAAAAAACTATACTATGGACCCTCTCTTTTTAGTGGATTATCTCGGGTAAAGGATTAATATTTGTTCTAGTTTTTTAGTAATAACGGAAGAATTCTATTCGTAGGAACAAAAGAAGCAGATCTATTCTATACCCGATAAGTAAGAATACGCAATGGTGGAGGGGGGGTTGACCGTATTTTCTATGAGTGTTTATATCTTTATATCAGTGAATGCAGACATATTTGTTCATCACTCAAAACAAAAAACCTATTCGTAAGAATTTTCCTTTAGTCACTCGGTCTTCCTTTTGTATTTAGGATTTTTTTTACGAATTTATTCAATCTATAAATAAAATATGATAAAAAAGAAAATATGATAAAGACCAATCATTATTAAGACAATAAACCCATTGTTACGTTTCCGCATCAAAGCGAGATATACTACTTAATTCAATTCTTTTTTCATTTCATGCCTATTGGTGTTCCAAAAGTACCCTTTCGAAGTCCTGGAGAGGAAGATGCATCTTGGGTTGACGTATAGTGCGACTTGTCAGATATATTGGGTCATATGGGATTTCCCCGTTCTCTCCCCCGATTGAGATATCCTCTCTTTCACCCCAAAAAAGATTGATTGAATCAGCAAAAATTTGGAGCGTGAAGTATGTAATTAGATCTTTTTTAGGGGGATATCCAGATTAATATTACAAATTTACAAAAATTTATGGTTGGCTTGGTTGGACCAATAAAATGAAGCATCCAGGCTCTGTTTAAAAAAAAACCCATTGATAATATATCTACGATTACTACTTCTATCATATATTTGTGTTTGCTGGAAAACATGAAATAAATTGAAGAAAAGAAGTCGTAGCAAAAAGACGTGGTATTGGAGTATTTGTGCTATATGTGCAAATCCAAATCGGGTAGATCTTTACTCGGAGTAGAACAGAAACCTAAAAGAATTGAATTGAAGAAGCCCAATCAAAAACAAGAAAATTACATCGCGATTTGGATTCGATCTCGATGAAAACAATACATCAATGAGAAGTTAGTTCAATAAGTGTTTAGTATTTTTTTTATATTTATAATTATTAATAATATTAATATAGATTAATATAGATAAATATAGATAAAGGGGTCAAAAGTCGTCTTTCTTGAAAAATGTAAGAAAAAGACCTTTCATTAGAAGTTCGAAAAAGTCTGCTATGAAAAAGAAAAAAGAAAGAGGGTTGAAATCTACACATTGATTTTTTTTCGCGATTTTTGGTGAACCGTATGTATCAAAAGGTGCATGTACGGCTCCTAAGGGATAAAATCTTATCCTAATCAACCGACTTTATCGAGAAAGACTACTTTTTTTAGGCCAAGGGATTGATAGTGCGGTATCGAATCAACTTATTGGCCTTATGGTATATCTCAGTATAGAGGATGATACCAAAGATTTGTATTTGTTTATAAATTCTCCGGGCGGATGGATAATACCCGGAATAGCTATTTATGATACTATGCAATTTGTGAAACCAGATGTACAGACAGTATGCATGGGATTAGCCGCTTCAATGGGATCTTTTATTCTCGCAGGAGGAGAAATTACTAAACGTCTAGCATTCCCTCACGCTTGGCGCCAATGAGTCTTTTATTTGAGAAAAAAAAGAAGACTATGCCTTCGCCATATGAATATTAAGCAATAATAGCATGGCACTTCGAATTCGATATGCAAAAATTTTTCAAAATCATTCGATTATGTATCGAAAGAGTGGTATGAGAAAATGGGTATTTCCGATTTTATCTGATCTATCAGGAGCCTATTTCAGCGTCACAAACTTTTTTGTTTTTACACCGAAAAGCTTTTAACAATCTTTATGTTATGAAAGAATATGAAAAAAAAAAAGATTTTTTTTACTTATACTTATATAATACTTATATAACTATATAATATAACTATATAACATTTGCATTTGATTTGAAAAAAAAAAAAAGAAACTTTGGGATTGCTGAATAACAGACCAAATAATAAAGCAACGGAACCATCATAGTATTTTTTAACTACTCAAAAACAAAAAAAGGAAGGGTGGTTATTGGATCATTTACCGATCTAGGTCTGATAGACCTTCTCTATTTTTTCTCTTTCTTCGATGGAAGGTAAAAACCAATTCCATAGTAGAGCCGTATGCAATACGCAAAAGATGCCTGTACGGTTGTTCAATCTTTGTTTTTTATTATTCTTTATCTCTCGTCTTATCGTACGAGATAGAGGAACCTTTTATTATGTTATATCGTCAGGGTAATGATCCATCAACCCGCAAGTGCTTTTTATGAGGCACAAACGGGAGAATTTATCCTGGAAGCGGAAGAACTACTGAAACTGCGCGAAACTATCACAAGGGTTTATGTACAAAGAACGGGCAAACCTTTATGGGTTGTATCCGAAGACATGGAAAGGGATGTTTTTATGTCAGCAGCAGAAGCCCAAGCTCATGGAATTGTTGATCTTGTAGCGGTTGAATAAAAAATTAGCAGGGATTCCGCGCAAATACACAATTTTCGATTTTCTCTTCTTACCGCTTACTGGATTTAATTAGAATATCTCTATTAATTAATCTATTCTATTAATAATTAATTAATCTATAATCTATTAATTCTATTAATCTAGAATAAGAATATAAGTAATATAGAATTAATATAGAATGAAAATAATCTAGAATAAGAATATAAGTAATTCATAATCATCGGGTTAGGATTGATCTAAACCAGCTCATTATATATATGATTCAACATGCCAACTATTAAACAACTTATTAGAAACACAAGACAGCCAATCCGAAATGTCACGAAATCCCCCGCCCTTCGGGGATGCCCTCAGCGCCGAGGAACATGTACTAGGGTGTATGTGCGACTCGTTCCGATCATGGACTAAGACAAAACAGAGGAAACAAATTATTCCGGTATCAGTGATCGGTTAGGATAGAATGGAAAAACTCCATTCCATTCACTATCTTAAAAAAAAAAAAAGAATCTCTTAATAATATATATCCTTTTATTGTGTATCAAATTTATGGTTTCCGTTGGTGCAAATCCAATCACCTCACTCAATTTGCAATTTCAGATGAGAAAGACTTCCCCATTGGTAGCAAATGCTTATCCATTAAGCAGGGGAAATTCTATTTCAAAATTAAAAAGCCGAGAGATTATGCCCTTATTCTTGCAAGAACGGACTAAGAGGGTCAGCTCCCCAGCTAATCTTCACTTCATACTTAAATACCGTTACTGTATAGTTAGATTTCGTTGTGAAAGACTTTTTACTAGCTATTTCATGGGTAGAGCCAAAGAGTGTGAACTGTACAAGTTAACAATAGCATTGATTAAATGAGAGAAGGGGCTCCGGTGTATAGAGAGGACCTCGCCGTTTAAGAAGTAACCATAGAAACGATGGAATCCACTATTTCTTTATCCATTTCTATTTAATTGAATATGTTTTTTTGATACCTAGTATCAATAGAATTTCTTATTTCGAGGTTAAATGCTTAGAAATAAAAAGAAAAAATCGTGGTTGGGAAGGTTATAGTAGCAAAAGCCATTGGAATCTTTTATTTTATACATTGGAAAAATCCGTTTTTATTATTAATACACTAGTAAAGGGAAAAGAATAACTGAAAGAAAAGAAATCAAATAGTTATTCATCAAAGTTTGATTTATTCAATGACCAGAATTAAACGAGGATATATAGCTCGGAAACGTAGGACAAAAATTCGTTTATTTACATCAAGTTTTCGAGGGGCTCATTCAAGACTTACTCGAACTATTACTCAACAGAAAATAAAAGCTTTGGTTTCGGCTCATCGGGATAGAGATAGGAAAAAAAGAGATTTTCGTCGTTTGTGGATCAGTCGAATAAATGCAGTAATTCGCGAGAATCAAAAAAAGGTATACTATAGTTATAGCATATTTATGTATAATCTGTACAAGAGGCAGTTGCTTCTTAATCGTAAAATACTTTCACAAATAGCTATATTAAATAAGAATTGTCTTTATATGATTTCCAATGAGATCATAAAATAAAAATTCCCCGGAGACTGAACTCCGGGAAGGTAGAGTAGAGATTTGTATGATAAAATAGAATCATATGATAAAGTCGTCAAAATGAGCAACCACGTTCAATAAAAAAAGATTTATTCTTCTTCACCGATTCTCTTTTTTCTTACATACAACACGATAATCAAAATTGGATTGTCGTAGTTTTCGAACAAAACATCAATCCACATTTGATTTGAGTTTCGATTGGAATTTGAATTCAATTGAAGAGTAATCCTATTTTTTTTTTTTTTTTTTAAGACCAGTAGTTCTAGCGGCCGACTCGCTTTTTTCAAATTGCTTTTCATTATTAAGAAAAGGTAACGAAGATAAAATACGAGCTTGTTTTATAGCAATCGTAATTAATCGTTGTTGTTTTAAGGTCAATCTATTCACCCGTCTAGATAATATTTTTCCCTGTTCACTAATAAATCGACTAATTAAACTCATGTTTTTATAATCAATTCGATCCCCCGATTGGATCGGGGGCAAACGTCTACGAAAAGATCGCTTGGATTTAAGAAAGAGTCGCTTAGATTTATCCATAGTTTGTTTATTCCTTATCCCGAAAATCCTATTTTGTAAAAAATAGGATTTGCTTTGTTTCTATTTTTTTATTCTTCTATCTTTTAATTTAGAATTTAATAATGTTTTTAATGTTTTTAAATATTAAAATATATATATAATCTAAATATATAATCTATAAATATATGTATATTTATATCTTATATTAAATATATGTTATATTAAATTATATGTTATATATATACAATCTCTTCTATAATTTAGAACAATATGAAAAAAATATATCATTTTTCGTGTTCCTTTGAGGGGTGACACACAAGTGATCAATTTTCTCTATTTCTTTATCTCCCCGTGAATAGTATGTTTGCAACAACAGGGACAGAATTTTCTCAATTCCAATCGACTAGGCGTATTGTGTCGATTCTTTTGAGTAATATATCTGGAAATACCCGTTGATTTCTTATTAACACTGTTTCGAACACAACTGGTACATTCCAAAATCACCCCTATTCGGATATCTTTACCTTTAGCCATGAACCTCCTTTGTGTTTTTGATTCACTTAACTCTTCTATCTTACGATTCGAAGCGAAAAGGAACAAAAAATAAAATAATAGAAGTTGCTAACTCGAAATCCAATTATATTATGAAGGATCTCGTTCCAATCAATAATCAATATAGTCAATATAGTATAAGTTATAAGTATAGTAATTATAAGTATAGTAATAATTAAGTAATACAATGATTTCTAACTATATTTAGAATCACAGTACAGTATTTCTGTTTTTATTTAAGTATCCTGTATGATATTATATTCTTGCCCCGCCTTAGCCATTCCATTTCTATTTCTGGTCTCACCCTATTATTTAATAGATTAATAGAATAATAGATTAATAGAAATGGAATGGATTATTAATTTAATTTGGAATTTCTTATTAATTAAATTCAATTGAAGCCTGGACCGAATTCCGAGTTTCACTGAGGCCGAATCCAACTTGATTCTTTCTCTTTTCTAACTTCTAAAAAAAAAAGAAGGAGAAGGGGGGGGGGGATTAATCACAGATATTTGATTGTATCTCTAATCTTCTTCACCCCTTCCCGTGTCAATAACTAGAATGAAAAAAAGGGGAATATCAATGCATCCGGGAATAAACGATTGATCTCTATCAATAAACCTGCTAAAGCACCGAACCATAGAGTACTTATCACTGGTGCCACGGAGAGATATGTTTTTAGATCTCGCATTTAAAATCCTCCTTCTTTATTCTTAATTCTTATTCTTTATTATAATTTGTAATACATAATTACATATATGATCAGATGGTTATTTAATTAATAACGACTTGTATTTGTACGCAAAATTCTTAATTCAAATTGAAATGGATAACGATTCAATTGAAATGGATAACGATTCATTAGATATTCTTATTTTTTAACAAAAAAAAGAGGTCCATTTCTTCTCTGCCCGAGCATTCTCTAAAAATATTCATTTTTTTTTGTTAGGCGGATTTCAGATGTATATAAGTCTTTTATTTTATTATTATTATAATATATGTTATACAATATGAAACTAAAAAGAAAAAAATGGCAGGATAATTTATATATATCAACCGAGAAAATCAAGATATGGAAAACAAGACAAAGATTCTTTACAATGACACTGTAAACCAATTGAAAGGGATGTAGCGCAGCTTGGTAGCGCGTTTGTTTTGGGTACAAAATGTCACGGGTTCAAATCCTGTCATCCCTATCCCTAACTATTATTTATCTTATGAGCAGTAACAAGGGATCAATTGAGACCGATTAAAAGTAGACATACATACTCAATAGAAATTGATAGATATTCTATCAATATATATATGATGAGAGTTCTAGATATATAGATTATGATAGTATATGATATATAGATTATGATAGTATATGCATGCAAGATGAATTGGGGTCACATAAAATTTTTTTATGATTTATGAAAATAAAGCGCTCTTAGTTCAGTTCGGTAGAACGCGGGTCTCCAAAACCCGATGTCGTAGGTTCAAATCCTATAGAGCGTGATTCCATTCTTGTTAGATCGAGAATGACACTGAAATAATGGAACAGCAGTCTAAAGTCTTAATTTTAGACTCCTGTGGATTGGGATTAAAACAAAGAAAAGAGGAGGTCAATAAAA